ATGCTGACATGGATAAAAAAGGAACAGTTCGAATCGCACATACGAAGATTACCGAAAGGATTGTTAAAATACTTCTACGAGAAGGCTTTATAGAAAATGTGAGAAAACATCGAGAAAGCACGAAAAATTTCTTGGTTTCAACTCTGCGACATCGAAGGAATAGGAAGGGGCGATATAGAACTATTTTAAAACGGATCAGTCGACCCGGTCAACGAATCTATTCCAATTATGAAAAAATTCCCAGGATTTTAGGAGGAATAGGTATTGTTATCCTTTCTACCTCTCGAGGTATAATGACAGACCGAGAGGCTCGACTAGAAGGAATCGGAGGAGAAATTTTGTGTTATATATGGTAATCCTTCTAGTATCCGAATTTAAATTGAATCTGCAACTTCCTATTTCCTTTGTGAAGGAAAGAGAAAGGACGGGTTGTCTAATATCATTCTTATTTTTTTTAGCTTTAGTTGATACTTAAAGAGGTTTATCTAAAATGAAAGATGAAAAATGGATCTTAGAAGGACTTGTAGTGGAATCACTTCGCAATGGTATGTTTCGAGTTCGTTTAGATAATGACGATCTGATCCTAGGTTATATTTCTGGAAAGATACGGCGTAGTTATATACGAATACTACCAGGCGATAGAGTCAAAATTGAAGTAAGTCGTTATGATTCAACCCGGGGGCGCATAATTTTTAGAATAGACCCTAAACCCCGCAACAAAGATTCGAACGATTAATTGGATTTATCAATCCTCCTTTCGTTGGGATACAATTTGAGGTTCAAAATTTCAAGAGATTTCTTTTTTTTTTTCTAGAGTAGATTCGTAATTTCATTAAGGTAAGGAAAAACAAATTATGAAAAAAAGAGCCTCCGTTCGTAAAATTTGCGAAAAATGTCGACTGATCCGTAGACGGGGACGAATTATAGTAATTTGCTCCAACCCTAGGCATAAACAGAGACAGGGATAATATTTCTAAAAAAAAAAAGGGACTCTACAACGTACCCAATGCACAAATAAAAGAAAAGATTTGTTTTGACACGAAATGGATATATCCATATATCTCTGACTCATTTTTATGAGATGATAAAATATGGCAAAACCTATATCAAGAACTAGTTTACCTAACTATGTGCGTTTTATTCCACGGAAAAATCCGCGTTTTACTTCACGGAAGTATCCGCGTTTTACTTCACGGAAAAGTAGTCTTCGAATATCCAAGGGGGTAATAAATATTCAAGCAAGTTTCAACAATACCATTGTAACGGTTACAGATACCCAGGGTCAGGTGGTTTCATGGTCCTCCGCCGGTACTTGTGGATTCAGGGGCCCAAGAAGAGGGACGCCCTTTGCTGCGCAAACTGCGACAGCAAATGCTATTAGTATAGTAATCGATCAGGGTATGCAAGAAGCAGACGTCAGAATAAAAGGTCCCGGTCTCGGACGAGATTCTGCATTACGAGCCATTCGGAGAAGTGGAATACGGCTAAATTGCGTCATGGACGTAACCCCTCTACCACATAATGGATGCAGACCTCCAAAAAAAAGACGCGTATAAATTGTAAAAATCTAAAACAGGAGGATTAATGAAAAAAGACGAAGTGAAGCGAATAGAACACATTGTCCAATGGAGTTGTGTTGCTACAAAGGAGATTAGCCAACATTATAAATATGGGCGTTTTGTTCTGTGTCCGCTTCGGGAAGGTCAAGCCGAGACGATCGCCATTTCGCTACGAAAGACTTTGCTTAGCGAAGTGGAAGGAATATGTATTACTCACGTAAATGTAATAGCAGCACACTACATCTCCTATGACTTTAGTAGAATAGTCGGTGTTAAAGAATCGGTAGCAGAACTTTTAACGAATTTGCAACAAATTGTCTTGAAAAATTCTGCCGACAGTGATAGTGATAGTGATATTTTCGACGCATCTATTTGTGTCAAGGGTCCTAGACACATAACTTCTAAAGACATCATCTTACCGCCTTCGTTGGATATTGTTGATGATACACAACATATAGCTACACTGGCGCTCCCAATCGAGTTGTGTCTTGAATTAAAAGTCGAGAGGATTAGGGGATCGTGTCTAAGGAGAGAAGATCGACTGCCAAGAAAAGGTTTTCCTATAATTCCATTATACTTGCCAATTAGAAAGATTAATTATTCTATTAAGTCCTTTGGGGAAACACTAGAGATACTTACTCTCGAAATATGGACGAATGGAAGTTATACACCCAAAGAAGCACTTTGGGAAGCCTGCCGCCATTTGGTTAATTTAACTTCTATCTTTTTCAATAACGAGAATCAGAACATCTCTCTAACGCGGACTAAAAACATGCTTTCGTCTCTCACAAAACCCTACTCTCCTCAGGAGGCGGCTGAACTAAGAATTACTGCCATGAAATTACAAATGATTTTTGTAGAGCAGTTGCATTTAGATCCCACGACCCTTGAGTCCCTCCAAAGGGCGAAAATACTGACATTATATGATCTTTTTAATAAAA